TTTTTCCCTTTTGGAAGATACAGGGGCGAAACAATCAACCTATTGATATTGCAAGACCAAAAAGATTCTTCCAATGTCTCATTTCTGGGTCCAATGGAATTCATAGGTATAGGAAGAAGCCCCATCAAATAGAGATTTTTTCTTTCGACAATCTTTCGATTGTTAATACGAGATATAAGGACCGCTACTACAAGCAGTATTATACCTTTGATCGTGAAATATCGATTGCTTCTTGAACCCTGTGAATCACGTGAAAGTAGGATACTCCAAATTCGGGGGTCAAAGAGTTTCATAAAACGTTCTTGGTGGAAAAGAATGTGAGTGAAAGATCCCACTGAATCGAATTTGGTCCATGAATCTAAGAAATAGTGAGAATTCTTGATCTCTCTCAATATCTCTCTCAATTCGAAGATCCAGGATTTGAATTGATGTCCTCTCATTGATTCCTCCTAAAGATTTCATTTCAATTGGAATTTGGTTATTTACGATGTACGATGATCCCTGTTAAGCATCCATGGCTGAATGGTTAAAGCGCCCAACTCATAATTGGCAAATTCGTAGGTTCAATTCCTGCTGGATGCACGCCAATGGGAACGTTCAATAAGTCTATTAGAATTGGCTCTGTATCAATGGAATCTCATCATCCATACATACCGAATTGGTATGGTATATTCATACCATAACATATGAACAGTAAGAACTAGAATTCTTATTGATACTGGAACTCATAGGGAATAAAATGGATTTATGGATGGAATCAAATATGCAGTATTTACAGAAAAAAGTATTCGGTTATTGGGGAACAATCAATATACTTCTAATGTCGAATCAGGATCAACTAGGACAGAAATAAAGCATTGGGTCGAACTCTTCTTTGGCGTCAAGGTAATAGCTATAAATAGTCATCGAGTCCCGGGAAAGGGTAGAAGAATGGGACCTATTATGGGACATACAATGCATTACAAACGTATGATCATTACGCTTCAACCAGGTTATTCTATTCCACCTCTTATAGAGAAAAGAACTTAAAGCAAAATACTTAATAACACGGCGATACATTTATACAAAACTTCTACCCCGAGCACACGCAATGGAGCCATAGACAGTCAAGTAAAATCCAATCCACGAAATAATTTGATCCATGGACAGCGTCGTTGTAGTAAAGGTCGTAATGCCAGAGGAATCATTACCGCAGGGCATAGAGGGGGAGGTCATAAGCGTCTATACCGTAAAATAGATTTTCGACGGAATGATAAAGACATATCTGGTAGAATCGTAACCATAGAATACGACCCTAATCGAAATGCACACATTTGTCTCATACACTATGGGGATGGTGAGAAGAGATATATTTTACATCCCAGAGGGGCTATAATTGGAGATACCATTGTTTCTGGTACAGAAGTTCCTATATCAATGGGAAATGCCCTACCTTTGAGTGCGGTTTGAACTATTGATTTACGTAATTGGAAGTAACCAATTAGGTTTACGACGAAACCTAGAAATCGATCACTGATCCAATTTGAGTACCTCTACGGGAGAAACCTCAGCAGAAAACTGTTGAGTAACGGCAGCAAGTGATTGAGTTCAGTAGTTCCTCATAGAAAATTATTGACTCTAGAGATATGGTAATATGGAGAAGACAAAAAAAAATTGTTTGAAGCACGCACAGAACCGGAGAGCGCCCCTTGTTTCAAAGAGAGGAGGCCGGGTTATTCACATTTAATTTGATGGTCAGAGGCGAATTAAAAGCTAAGCAGTGGTAATTATAAAGATCCCCCGGGGAAAAATAGAGATGTCTCCTACGTTACCCGTAATATGTGGAATGGAAGTATTGACGTAATTTCATAGAGTCATTCGGTCTGAATGCTACATGAAGAACATAAGCCAGATGACGGAACGGGGAGACCTAGGATGTAGAAGATCATAACATGAGTGATTCGGCAGATTTGGATTCCTATATATCCACTCATGTGATACTTCATCATACGATTCATATAAGATCCATCTGTCTAGATATCATCATATACATCTAGAAAGCCGTATGCTTTGGAAGAAGCTTGTACAGTTTGGGAAGGGGTTTTTATTGATAAAAAAGAAGAATCTACTTCAACCGATATGCCCTTAGGCACGGCCATACATAACATAGAAATCACACTTGGAAAGGGTGGACAATTAGCTAGAGCGGCAGGTGCTGTAGCGAAACTGATTGCAAAAGAGGGTAAATCGGCCACATTAAGATTACCATCTGGGGAGGTCCGTTTGATATCCAAAAATTGCTTAGCAACAGTCGGACAAGTGGGTAATGTTGGGGTGAACCAAAAAAGTTTGGGTAGAGCCGGATCTAAGCGTTGGCTAGGTAAGCGTCCTGTAGTAAGAGGAGTAGTTATGAACCCTGTAGACCATCCCCATGGGGGCGGTGAAGGGAGAGCTCCGATTGGTAGAAAAAAACCCACAACTCCTTGGGGTTATCCTGCGCTTGGAAGAAGAAGTAGGAAAAGGAAAAAATATAGTGATAGTTTTATTCTTCGTCGCCGTAAATAAATAAGAATATAGAAAACTGAATTTTTAGAATTTGAAATAATGTGATGGGCGAACGACGGGAATTGAACCCGCGCGTGGTGGATTCACAATCCACTGCCTTGATCCACTTGGCTACATCCGCCCCTTATCTAGCTAAAGGATTTTAGCTTTTTTCTTTTTCCATTCATCATTATTGTATTTATTCTTACCTTCATACTTAGATCGATATATTGGGCATAGAATGCCCATTTTAAAAATGTAATGTAATAAAGGAGTAATCCCCTGTGACACGTTCAATAAAAAAAAATCCTTTTGTAGCTAATCATTTATGGGCAAAAATTGAAAAACTAAACATAAGGGAGGAGAAAGAAATAATAGTAACTTGGTCTAGGGCATCTACCATTATACCCACAATGATTGGCCATACAATTGCTATTCATAATGGAAAGGGGCATTTACCTATTTATATAACAGATCGTATGGTGGGTCATAAATTGGGAGAATTCGTGCCTACTCTAACTTTCGCAAGACATGAAAAAACCGATAATAAATCTCGTCGTTAATTTTTTCATTTTTTTTTATTTAATTAAAATTTATAAAAAATAATTAAAAAGATAAGATTTTAATTAAAAATAAAAATATAATATTTTAATTTTATAAGTAAAATTAGGCAGTTTTTATTCATTTTAGTGGGGATAACCTTATGATAAATAGAAAGAACTCGCGTTGGAGTACAGAAATTAAAGCTTTAGCTCAACATAAACATATATGTATGTCGGTTTTCAAAGCACGAAGAGTAATTGATCAGATTCGTGGACGCTCCTATGAAGAAGCACTTATGATACTAGAACTTATGCCTTATCGAGCATCTTATCCCATTTTGAAATTAGTTTTTTCCGCGGCAGCAAATGCTAGTAATAACATGGGCTTAAACAAAGCTTATTTATTTATTAGTAAAGCTGAAGTTAACACAGGTACTATTGTGAAAAAATTAAGACCCCGGGCTCGAGGACGTAGTTATCCGATAAAAAGACCTACTTGTCATATAACAATTATATTGAGGGATAAAACTAAATTATTTAAAGATGAATCTTAACTTTCGATTCATCTTTCGAAAAATATATATATGGAAAGATAATCTAATAGAAAAATATGGGACAAAAAATAAATCCACTTGGTTTCAGACTTGGTACAACCCAAAGTCATCATTCCTTTTGGTTCGCACAACCACAAAATTATTCCGCGGGTATACAGGAAGATGAAAAAATACGGAATTGTATCAAGGATTATGTACAAAAAAATAAGAGAACGTCCTCAGGTTTCGAAGGAATAGCACGTATACAAATAAAAAAAAGAATCGATTTGATCCAAGTCATAATCCATATTGGATTCCCTAATTTATTAATAGAGGGCCGAACACGAGGAATCGAAGAATTACAGATGAATGTACAAAAGGAGTTTCATTCTGTGAACCGTAGACTCAACATTGCTATAACAAGAGTTGAAAAACCTTATGGACAACCTAATATTCTTGCGGAATATATAGCTTTACAATTAAAAAATAGAGTTTCATTTCGAAAAGCAATGAAAAAAGCTATTGAATTAACTGAACAAACGGATACAAAAGGAATTCAAGTACAAATTGCCGGGCGTATCGACGGAAAAGAAATTGCACGTGTCGAATGGATCAGAGAGGGTAGGGTTCCTCTACAAACAATTCGTGCTAAAATTGATCATTGTTCCTATACAACTCGAACTATCTATGGAGTATTAGGCATAAAAATTTGGATATTTGTAGACGAGAAATAATGGACCTTTATTTGTCTTGCCGTTCTGTCCAGTGATAGAACAAAAAAAAGAAAAAAATGACAAATTTGATTTTTTATTCCATTAACATTAAATCAAACAAAACTGAGCAATTCAAATTCTATAAGGTTGAATAAAAATTAGATTGATCATTTAAGAGAATTGCTATGCTTAGTGTGTGACTCGTTAGTTTTTTTGTTAGTTTATAGTATAGTTGGAATTCAAAAAATTTGACCGACCCTCACTATGAGCTTACTAACTATATAAACTAAATAACCAACTTATGGCTTCGTTTCATATTGTCGAGATTCCAAGAAACAGTCACTATATGACTAGATCGATCATATAGTTGTAGCAACTGAAATTTTTTCATAAAAATTTTAAATCTTATTATAGGTTGCGAAACAAAAATAAAGGGATGTGGATAAATGGAAGGATGATAGTAAAGAAAGAACACAAAGTATCCATGATATATGATTCCAATATGTATGGTTTATGAATTATCTCACAAAAGGCAATGTGATAAAGCATCAATACTGATATAATATCAATAATTTAAAGATAACGAGCCTCGGGTTAATATAAACTAAGAAAATTAACTCAGGAACAAATTTTGTTGGGGTTCCATTGCGGAGTTCGGGCCTAACCATTAACGAAGAGGCTATGGGAACGACAGAACCCATGATTGCATAGGATTTCATGAAAACAAACGAATCCTAATGATTCATTGGGTGGGATGGCGGAACGAACCAAGAACAAATTGATTTATTCTAAAAGTAACAAGGTCTTGACCCTACGAATGTAGCACGAAAGAGTCAATATTCGCCCGCGAAACCCTTAGTTTTTAGTTATTGAATTACATACAATCTACATTTTGTTTTAGCGCGATTCGATACAAAATAAATAATGTTGATCTGGTATATAAAGCTTACTCTTAACTATATAACATAACAATACTAAACTATCCTAGAATAACAAAATCAAATAATATAACAAAACAAAATAACATAATAAATTCCATTACATTACTAAGTGTATTGTGTATCATTTATTAATATTAAATATATGTGTATCCGTAGTAATATTAATGAATTTAAATATATGTGTATCCGTAGTAATATTAATGAATCATTTCATTCGCGAGGAGCCGGATGAAAAGAAACTCTCATGTCCGGTTCTGCAGTAGAGATGGAATTTAATTAAGAAAGAACCATCAACTATAACCCCAAAAGAACAAAATTTCGTAAACAACATAGAGGAAGAATGAAAGGAATATCTTGTCGAGGCAATCGTATTTGTTTCGGCGGATACGCTCTTCAAGCACTTGAACCCGCTTGGATCACGGCTAGACAGATGGAAGCAGGACGAAGAGCAATGACACGATATGCGCGTCGTGGCGGAAAAATATGGGTACGTATATTTCCCGACAAACCTGTTACAGTAAGACCCGCAGAAACACGTATGGGTTCGGGGAAGGGGGCCCCCGAATATTGGGTATCCGTTGTTAAACCGGGTCGAATACTTTATGAAATGGGCGGAGTATCAGAAACTGTAGCCAGAGCAGCTATTAAAATAGCTGCGCGCAAGATGCCTATACGAACTCAATTCGTTATTGAGGGATAGGGATGCAGAAATTAAAAGATAAGGTGATGATGAAAAATAGAAGTTTATTTTTTTATAGACAGACAATATTTCTTTTTATTTCTTTTTTATCCTTTGCAGCAAAATAACAGATTAAAATAAAAATGATATGATTCAACCTCAGACCCTTTTGAATGTAGCGGATAATAGTGGAGCTCGAAAATTGATGTGTATTCGAGTCCTAGGAGCTGGTAACCAACGATATGCTCATATTGGTGACGTTGTTGTTGCCGTAATCAAAGAAGCAGTACCAAATATGCCTCTAGAAAGATCAGAAGTTATTAGGGCTGTAATTGTGCGTACATGTAAAGAACTCAAACGTGACAACGGCATGATAATACGATATGATGACAATGCCGCAGTTGTTATTGATCAAGAAGGAAATCCAAAAGGAACTCGAGTTTTTGGTGCGATCGCTCGGGAATTGAGACAGTTGAATTTTACTAAAATAGTTTCATTAGCTCCCGAGGTATTATAAATACTAGTAGTATATTAAATATACTATGATATAGCGAGGTATCTGGAATGGGTCAAGTCAATTAGTAGATTGTGTATCACGCATATACTTTTAATTAATTTAATTAATATAAATAAATTTAATTATTTTTTATTAAAATAATAAATAAACATGTTTATTATATAAAAATTAGGGGGTACCAATAATTATAGTTCGCCATGGGTAAGGATACTATTGCCGATATAATAACTTCTATAAGAAATGCTGACATGGATAAAAAAAGAACGGTTCGAATAGCATCTACTAATATTACCGAAAACATTGTAAAAATACTTCTACGAGAGGGTTTTATCGAAAACGTTCGTAAACATCAGGAAAGTAACAAATGTTTCTTGGTTTTAACCCTACGACATAGACGGAATCGAAAGGGAATATATAGAACTATTTTAAAACGTATCAGCCGACCCGGTCTACGAATCTATTCCAACTATCAACAAATTCCTAAGATTTTAGGTGGAATGGGAATTGTAATTCTTTCGACTTCTCGAGGTATAATGACAGATCGAGAAGCTCGACTAGAAAAAATCGGGGGAGAAATTTTGTGTTATATATGGTGATCTTATACCCCTTCCTCCTGTTATCTTAATTTTATCTCTAACTTCCCTTGTTGGAAAAAGAGAGTAAAAATAAATTATATAATCCTTTCTCCATTAGTTGATACTTCAAGAGGCTTACCTCGAATAAAAGACTAAAATTAATTCATGAAGGTTTAATTATTGAATCGCTTCCCAACGGTATGTTCCGGATCCTTTTAGATAATGAAGATCTAATTCTAGGTTATGTTTCAGGGAGGATACGGCACAGTTTTATATAGATACTACCATGAGATAGAGTCAAAATTGAAATAAGTGGTTATGATTCAACCAAGGGACGTAGAATTTTATAGAATTCACAAATTCGAACTATTAGGTGATTTTTTAAACATTCCTTTCATAGGGATACAATTTGAAGTTAAAAAAATGAAGAAACTTATTTTTTTCAAGGATGTAGATTCAGAATTAAGGTAAGGAATGAGAAATATGAAAATAAGGGCTTCCGTTCGTAAAATTTGTGAAAAATGTCGACTTATCCGTAGGCGTGGACGGATTATAGTGATTTGTTCCAATCCGAGACATAAACAGAGACAAGGGTAATCTTTCTAAACTAAATAAAGAATTTTCTAAAAGAAAAAGAAGGACCCGTGTAAAAGAATCTGTTTTAACATGAAATGGATATCTCCGTATCTTTCCGTATATTTCTGACTCATATTTATGAGATGATAAAATATGACAAAACCTATACCAAGAATTGGTTCGCGTAAGAATGGGCGTATTAGTTCACGCAAGAATGGACGTAGAATACCAAAAGGTGTTATTCATGTTCAAGCAAGTTTCAACAATACCATTGTAACTGTTACAGATGTACGAGGACGAGTAGTTTCTTGGGCCTCCGCGGGTACTTCTGGATTCAAAGGCACAAAACGAGGGACACCCTATGCTGCTCAAGCGGCAGCCATAAATGCTATTCGTACGGTGGTTGATCAGGGCATGCAACGAGCAGAAGTTATGATAAAAGGCCCCGGTCTCGGAAGAGATGCAGCATTACGAGCCATCCGTAGAAGTGGTCTACTATTAAGTTTCGTGCGCGATGTAACACCTATGCCACATAATGGATGTCGACCCCCTAAAAAAAGACGTGTGTAGAAATAAGAATTAAATGGATTTCAAGAGAAATAAATGATTCAATGATCTGATTAAATAACAATATTTAGTATGGTTCGAGAGGGAGTAGGAGGGTCCACTCGAACATTACAGTGGAAGTGTGTTGAATCAAAAATAGATAGTAAGCGTCTTTATTATGGTCGTTTCATTCTGTCCCCACTTATGAAAGGTCAAGCCGATACCATAGGTATTGCCATGCGAAGGGCTTTACTTGGAGAAATAGAAGGAACATGTATCACACGCGCAAAATCTGAGAAGGTACCACATGAATATTCTACAATAGTAGGTATTAAAGAATCAGTCCACGAAATATTAATAAATTTGAAAGAAATTGTATTGAGAAGTACTCTATATGGAGTTAGAGACGCATCTATTTGCGTCAGAGGTCCTAGACACGTAACCGCTCAAGATATCATCTCACCACCTTCTGTGGAAATAGTGGACACGACACAGCATATAGCTAACCTGACGGAACCAATTGATTTGTGTATTGAATTACAAATCAATAGGGATCGCGGATATCGTATGAAACCCACAAATAACTCTCAAGATGGAAGTTACCCTATAGATGCCATATTCATGCCTATTCGAAATGCAAATCATAGTATTCATTCTTATGGGGATGGAAATGAAAAACAAGAGATACTTTTTCTAGAAATATGGACAAACGGGAGTTTAACTCCTAAGGAAGCACTTTATGAAGCTTCTCGTAATTTGATTGATTTATTTATTCCTTTTCTACATGCGGAGGAAGAGGGCATTAATTTCACGGAAAATAAAAACAGGTTTACTCTATCCCCTTTTACCTTTCAAGATAGATTAAGTAATTTAAAGAAAAACAAAAAAATAATTCCATTGAAATTTATTTTTATTGACCAGTTAGAATTGCCTTCCAGGACCTACAATTGTCTCAAAAGATCCAATATACATACATTATTGGACCTTTTGAGTAATAGTAATAGTCAAGAAGACCTTATGAGAATTGAATATTTTCGCATAGAAGATGTAAAACAGATATTGGACACCCTACCAGAAGCATTTCATAATCGATTTACCTAATAAAAAATTTTCATTTTAAATCCATTCTATAATAATATATATATAAATGATATATTATTATTATAGAATGAATTTAGTTTTTAATCTTCAGCACGATCCGTACTCAGCTCAAAATGGAATATAATCAAATTAATGTATCTAAAGTCTTGCTTCAAAGTAAATCTTCCTTAGATACTTAATACTTATGTACTGTATTTCAAAGTTTAATTGATTTGAATTTGAAAAAGACCTAAAGTGAGGGATTTATCAATAGGTAATGTTGCTCCAATACCTAACCAAAGAGCTACTACGGTACCGATAAAAAAGACTGTTGTAGCTACTGGACGACGAAATGGATTTTGGAATTTATTAACATTCTCCAAAAAGGGTACTGTCAATAATCCTGTTGGTACTGAAACCATTAAAAGAACACCCAATAACTTATTGGGTACTGTACGGAGTATTTGAAATACGGGAAAGAAGTACCATTCAGGTAATATTTCCAAAGGAGTCGCAAATGGATCCGCCGGTTCACCAATCATTGACGGTTCTAGAACCGCTAAGCCCACGTTACACGCAATAGTACCTAGAATTACTACCGGAAAAATATATAAAAGATCATTGGGCCATGCGGGTTCTCCATAATAATTATGCCCCATCCCTTTAGCCAATTTAGCTCTTAATACAGGATCATTCAAATCAGGTTTTTTTGTTATTGGGATAGGTGAATTCTTAATTCTTATGGATCCATCCCCCGAAGGAACCGGACATGATAATTTTTAATCATCCGGCTCGAGCAAGAATCAAAGGAATAATAGAAATAGATCCGTATCAAATCTATATTTCATACATATCCGTGCTATATATTAATATATAATAACTCGATGTAAGATAAGAAATGCCCGATTCAATTTTCCGAAGTTGCAATTATTCATTGAAAAGAATTAAGTTCTTACAGATAAATGCTCAATATCCAAGTAGGCTTACAAATTTGATCATGATCAAGTGCTTTTTGGATTGTCTCATGTCTTTTGATTGTTATTTATCCCCGCAACATTTTGATTTTATTACATACAAACAAAGTATTTACTTGTTACTAATAAAGTCTAGCCTCTGTTCTTCCTTAGATCCCTTATTTCACTCCGATAGTATCATAGATCTGGATCAATGCATAGGAAATGAATGCATTTCTATACTATAAATAAAATTAAAATAAGTAAGTGGAATAGATACAACATTAGGTCGTGCCACATTGTTTATTCTATGGGATCTTGCGGAGCCTACTCATACATGATCGGGTATGATCATAGAAAAAATTCTCCTCAAGTGAACCGGCATATCCCTACTATGTAGGGGGACTTACGTGGTGGTTGGATGCGGAGACACATTTTATTTGGTTGTAAATTCCAACGTGGCAGATCAAATCATATATCTGCATGGCCCAATCAATAGTTCAAGTCACACACTCCCATAATCCATCTTCTCTTCAGAGAATCCACTTCAACTATTGGTATCAAATAAGAAATACAATACTTCAGAGTTGAAGAGAGGTATCCAACCAAATAACATGTCTTATTTTTCAATAATCCATATTTGTAGCAATGAAATACAAGACTATTTTTTCTTCCTCCCCGAAATGATATATAATCAATTACAAATATATATATGATATATTTTCTCTATAAAGGACCTGAAATACCTTGCTTACGTATCATTGGGAAGTGCATTAACATAAATACGGCAGTAAGAAGAGGCAATACAAAAGTGTGTAAACTATAAAAACGGGTCAAAGTGGATTGGCCCACACTAGCACTTCCGCGTAATAGCTCTACCAAAGGTAATCCTATTACGGGAATCGCTTCAGGTACGCCTGTCACAATTTTTACTGCCCAATAACCAATTTGGTCCCGAGGTAAAGAATAACCAGTTACACCAAAAGACGCAGTCAATACGGCCAGAATCACACCTGTAACCCAAGTTAATTCGCGAGGTTTTTTAAATCCCCCTGTGAGATACACACGAAATACGTGCAAGATCATCATTAGAACCATCATACTTGCTGACCATCGATGAACTGATCGGATTAACCAACCAAAGTTAGCCTCAGTCATTATGTATTGAACAGAGGAAAAAGCCTCTGTAACGGTTGGACGATAGTAAAAAGTCATAGCAAAACCTGTGGCTACTTGTACTAAAAAACAAGTAAGTGTGATCCCCCCTAGACAATAAAATATGTTGACATGAGGAGGAACATATTTACTAGTTATATCATCTGCAATCGCCTGAATCTCGAGACGTTCTTCGAACCAATCATATACTTTATTAGGATAGGTAACCAAAAAATAGACCCCCCTTGAGAACCGTATATGAGAATTTAACCTCGTACGGCTCAAGCAGAAACAACACAAATCAAATACGGATTTTAACGGATATGTAATAGAAAGTTCAAATTCAAATTAGCCACTTGATTCAATTTGCCCCAAAAATACCAAATAACAAAAATCCGGAATCTCTTCTTTGTGATGATAATGCCAAAACAAAAATATCAAGTTGGCTCCCTCGTTCGTCTTTTTCTTTATGTTAATTGTTAAAATAAAGGCCTCTTGAATCTTCTCTTTCCTATTATTTTTTATTTGTTCTTTTTTGTGTAATAATACAGATTGACTCTTGTTTTACTAGTTATTGATAGGAATTCCCTTGTTGAGACCCTGTCAATCAATTGACACCTCAGATTCATACTAGAACCACGATGATTTAATAAAGCCCACGCTAAACGCAAAGGTTCTGTGAGTTAAGAACCATTTGATCATCACTTATCCAATTTCAATGAATGGATGTTATTAATAATTCAAAAAATATAAAGAAATGGGTGTCCGTTGACCTAATTTAGTCTGAAGGAAGAAAAAGCGTTTAATTTATAAAATACCTATTTGCATTTTTTTTTTTTTGAGTCCGGTCGCGAGGTCTGACTGAATAGTAAGTATGAATCATAGTTCAAATATTTCTTTTCTTGATCTATTCTACAATATTCATATTCCGTGCTCCAGATACTAGAATAAATATCCGACGAGGTAGAATCATCTTGATAGAGATGACAGACTATTCTCTGTATTATCAATAGGATCAATTATAACAAGTCACACACTCATATTCCGGAAATACCGAAACAAAAAAATTCCACGGTCGAACTACCAGAATGAGAAATCTGAGTCTTAAGTGCGTTTTTATTTTTTTATTAAAAAACTAGAACTAGGACTTTATAGTCCTTAGGAACCTAATTCATTGAAATTCCATCCAATAAAACGGATGAATTATAAATTTCCAAAATGATAGATAGAAATATTGCAAACAGAGCCATTGCGACCCCCATAAGTGGTGTAGTCCCCCAGCCCGGAGCTACTTTACCATATTCCGAATTCAATGGTTTCAATAAACTTCCTATAGTAGTTTGTCTTGGCCTAGATTTAGAACTATCCTCAACGGTTTGTGTAGCCATAAATCTTATTTAATGATTGGTTAAGATCTGTTGACTTTGTATACCATTTGGTTGTAGTTGTAAATAAACGATCTTATCGTAGATCCATTGTGATCCTTAAATTATCTAGAAATGGAAACAGCAACCCTAGTCGCCATCTTCATATCTGGTTTACTTGTAAGCTTTACTGGGTACGCCTTATATACCGCTTTTGGGCAACCCTCTCAACAATTAAGAGATCCATTCGAAGAACACGGGGACTAATTGAAGTAATGAGCCTACCAATGGTAGGCTCGTTACTTCAAATTAAGATGATCAAAAATCATTTTTTAGTCGGAACCTTAGGTGGTTCTCGAAAAAAGATAGCGAAAAAAATTATCCCTAAAGTCGAGACTAAGAGAAATGTATAAACCAATGCTTCCATAGATTTGATCGTGGTTTACAATTATAGCTTCCACAACTATTCATTTTGGATCATTTACTATAGTAAAGAAAGGGAAAGAATTAAAGATGGCGATTCAATCAAGTCACGATTTTTCTGGTACCTTATGTCATCAAAATGTCATCAAATAAAAAAAGTGGAGACGAAAGATACCAGAGTAATATTCTATCAGACTACTTGTCTTCTTGTAGTTGGATCTCCAAGCTTTTGGAATGTTCCAAATTCTACTTGAGAATCCAAATCTGGATCAATACCAGCAAAAACATCTCTAAACAAGGTTCTAGCGCCATGCCAAATGTGTCCGAAAAAGAAGAGCAAAGCAAATGTAGCATGCCCAAAAGTGAACCAACCCCTTGGACTGCTCCGAAAAACACCATCGGATTTCAAAGTAGCTCGGTCTAATTCAAAAATTTCACCTAATTGGGCGCGTCTAGCATATTTTTTCACAGTAGCAGGATCACTATAACTGACTCCATTGAGTTCGCCACCATAGAACTCGACAGTTACACCTACTTGTTCGACACTATACTTGGATTCTGCCCTTCTAAAAGGAACATCGGCTCTCACAATTCCGTCTCCGTCTACCAAAACTACGGGGAATGTTTCAAAAAAAGTGGGCATACGACGTACAAAAAGCTCGCGGCCTTCTTTATCTCTAAAGATGGGGTGTCCTAACCATCCAACAGCTATTCCATCCCCGCTGTCCATTGAGCCGGCTCTGAATAATCCCCCTTTTGCCGGATTATTACCAATGTAATCATAAAAAGCTAATTTTTCGGGGATTTTAGACCAAGCTTCCGAAAAACTCAGATTTTCAGCTAGTCCTGTGCCAACTCTTCGATATATTTCTTGCTGGAAGTATCCCTGATCCCACTGATAACGAGTGGGGCCAAATAATTCGATTGGGGTAGTTGCTGAACCATACCACATAGTTCCAGCAACTACGAAAGCTGCGAAAAAAACAGCAGCGATACTGCTGGAAAGTACAGTTTCAATATTGCCCATACGTAATCCTTTGTATAGACGTTGAGGCGGACGGACACTAAGATGAAATAAACCCGCTAATATGCCCAATGTACCCGCTGCAATATGATGAGAGGCTATTCCTCCCGAAACAAAAGGATCAAAACCTTCTGCGCCCCATGCTGGATTTACAGATTGTACTTTTCCAGTTAGCCCATAAGGATCGGACACCCATATTCCAGGACCATACAAGCCTGTTACATGAAATGCGCCAAAGCCAAAGCAAGCCAACCCTGAGAGAAATAAATGAATTCCAAAGATCTTGGGCAAATCCAAAGAGGGTTTTCCGGTACGTTCATCAGAGAATATTTCTAGATCCCAATACACCCAATGCCAGATAGCTGCCAAGAAGCACAAACCAGAAAACACAATATGTGCCCCTGCCACACCTTCGTAACTCCAAATACCCGGATTCGGTATGGTTCCTCCTGAAATACTCCACCCACCCCATGAATTGGTTATTCCTAAACGAGTCATAAAGGGTATAACGAACATACCCTGTCTCCACATTGGATCAAGAACCGGGTCAGAAGGATCAAAAACTGCTAATTCGTATAGAGCCATCGAGCCGGCCCAACCAGAAACTAGAGCTGTATGCATTATATGGACAGAAAGCAACCGACCGGGATCATTCAATACGACAGTATGAACACGATACCAAGGTAAACCCATGGAAATACCCCTTTTTTATCAAATATCAAAGAAAAATGGACACTATGTAACTTTATCGCATTGGAAAAGACTATACTATGTTATGTACCTAACCTTTTCAGTAGATTTTGTATAAGAAAGGGTTAAGATTTATTTCGTTCCATTGAAAATAACGGAACAATTTTGTTCGTAAGAACAAAGAGAAGCAGATCTATTCTATACTCGATAAGTACCAATACGCAATGGGGGTTGGGCCCTCTTTTTTTGTAGAATGAATGCGTAGATACTTGTTTATCATTCATAATGATCGACCCGCTCGTGAAAATTCTTTATTCATTCTGTCTTCTTCCGAAAATCTTCACCCAATCCATGTATCCAAATTTATGTTTAAAATAGAATAAACAGAAAAAAAATGAAGACAATAAATTCATTGGTACGTTTCCATATTAAAGTGAAGTATAGTACTTAACTTTTTTCTTTAATTTAATGCCCGTTGGTGTTCCAAAAGTACCTTTTCGGAATCCTGGAGAGGAAGACGCAGTTTGGGTTGACGTATAGTGCGGCTTGTCAGATATATTAGGTCATATGGGGTTTACCCGTTGTCTCCACCGATCGGGATATCCTCCGTTTCGCCCAAGAAATATTGATTGAACCATCAATTATTCGGAGCGTGAAGTGCAATTAGATCAATTTATATTGGGGATCAATATTATTAAGAATTTATGGTTAACTTGTAACGATAAAATAAAGTATCCAGGCTCCGTTCAGAAAATATCAAATTGGTAATCTATATGATTACTATTTGTATCATAAACATTTTTTATTTATATTTAATTTATGCTTTCTATATATTATTAGGAGTGATCTCAAATTGCCATTCAATGGCATGGAATAATAAGATGAATACATGGAATAATTTGAGAGAAAGCATGAAATGAAACATAAAAAAAAAAAAAAAAGAAGCGGTACTGAGATAATTTGCCCTATATGTGCAAATAGAATTTGGACAAATCTTTACCCGGAGTAGAACACGAACCTAAAAGAATTGAAAGGGCCCATTCAAGAACAAGAAAATGACATCGTGATTTGAATTTCGATGAAATAATACATCAATGAGAGGTTAGTTTAATAAGTTCAATAATTTTTTTTGATAAGGAAGAGAAAGGGAACCAAAACTCATGTTTTTGAAAAATCGAAGAAAAGCCCTTCTTTAAAAAAAGAAAAACCTGTTACAAAAAATAAATTAAAGACTAGAATTGATACATTGATTGATTTTTTTTCGCAATTTTTTGAACCGTATGCATCCAAAGGTGCACGTACGGTTCCTAAGGGATACAATTTTGTCCTAATCAACCGACTTCATCGAGAAAGATTACTTTTTTTAGGCCAAGAAGTTGATAGCGAGATCTCCAATCAACTTGTGGGTCTCATGGTATATCTCAGTATAGAAGATAATACTAGGGATTTTTATTTGTTTATAAACTCTCCCGGCGGATGGGTAATACCAGGAATAGCCATTTATGATACTATGCAATTTGTGCCACCCGATGTACATACAATATGCATGGGATTAGCTGCTTCAATGGGATCTTTCATTCTGGTTGGAGGAGAAATTACCAAACGTCTAGCATTCCCTCACGCTTGGCGCCAATGAGTTAAAAAAAAAAAGACTATGCCTTCGCCATATCGAATATAAATAATCGAATTAGGAAAAATTAAGTAATAATAGCATGGCACTTTGAGTTCGATATGAACAAACCATTATTGTTTTTTATAACATGAGATTTTGTATCGAGATAGTAGTATGAAATAACCTTTATTTGCGATTTTATCTTATGTGTCGGGAGGACATTTTAGCGTCACAAATCATTTTTTCCTTATTTGATCATATCAGAAAGACACTTTGGGATTGCCAAATCACAAACTAGATAAATATATAAATATCTAATATAAAGCAACAGAACCATCGTAGTATTTTTTTACTCTTATGAAAAGAAGGATGGCAAATGGATTATTCAACGATCTGGCTGGATCGGATAGATTCTATTTCTTCCCCTCTTCTCTGGAGGAGGGAGTTAGTAAATTCCATTGCAGAGCCGTATGCAATGCACAAAAGGTGCCTGTACGGTTGTTCAATTCTCTATTTTTTCTTCTTTTTTTATCCCTTTAATTTAAATCCCATCATGCGAGATAGAAGAACCATTCATGATGTTATCTCAATATCATCAGGGTTATGATTCACCAACCTGCTAGTTCTTTTTATGAGGCACAGGCAGGAGAATTTATCCTGGAAGCGGAAGAACTGCTGAAACTTCGCGAAAACCTCACAAAAGTTTATGTACAAAGAACAGGCAACCCTTTATGGGTTATATCCGAAGACATGGAAAGAGATGTTTTTATGTCGGCAACAGAAGCCCAAGCCCATGGCATTGTTGATCTTGTAGCGGTTGAAAATGAAAATACTTCGGATTTCGTATAAATCCATGATTCCGTTTTATTTTCAACCATAATTCGAATTTTACACGATTTGATATCTTATATTGAATCGAAATAATTAATAATCATCAATCATAAATCAGGTTAAGATCGATCTAAACCAACCCATTCTATAAATATAATTTTATATATCCGACATGCCAACTATTAAACAACTTATTAGAAACACAAGACAGCCAATAAAAAATGTCACGAAATCCCCCGCTCTTCGAGGATGTCCTCAGCGTCGAGGAACATGTACTAGGGTGTATGTGCGACTCGTTCAGATCATGAGCTCGAGCAAATGAGACAATTTTTCCAGTATCAATGATTAATACCAATGAATAGATAGAGTAAAAGAACGCCATTTACTATCTAAAATGGGGATATATTATATACCCTTATTGTTTCTTGTATATTGTGTATGGAATTTATGGTTTTCATTGGTGCAAATCCAACCACCTCAATTTGAGATGAGAAGCAATTCTCCATTGGTAGCAAAGGGTTATCCATTAAGCGGAGGAAATGGTATTATAAGGATAAGAAGCAAAACAAAAAGGTTATGCCCATATTCTTGAAAGAACGGACTAACAGGGTCAGCTACCTAGCCAACTTTCATAATGAAATGCCGTCACTGTATGGATAGCTCTTATTGTGAAAAGGCCTATTACTGTATAATTAATGGGTAGAGCCAAAGAATGTTAACTATACAAGTTAACAATACCATTTGATTAAATGAGAGATGAGGCTCCGGCGCATAGAGAGGGCCTCACCGTTTAAGAAGTAACCATAGAAACGAAGGAACCCACTATTTTTTTGTATAGTATTTGGTAGAATTTCTTAGTTCCAGGTGAACCAAATGTCTGGCCTGGAAAGAATAAAAATAAAAAATAGTGGTTGGGAAGGTCATAGTAGCAAAAGCCATTGGAATTTATATTTTATATATCGGAATAATCCGTTTTGTTATTAACCGACCGGGGGGACAAATAATGACTGAAAGAAGAGAATTCAATTAGTTATTCATTAAAGTTTAATTTGATTCAATGACCAGAGTTAAACGAGGGTATACAGCTCGGAGACGTCGAACAAAAATTCGTGTATTTGCGTCAACCTTTAGAGGGGCTCATTCAAGACTTACGCGAACAATTACTCAACATAAAATGAGAGCTTTGGTTTCCTCTCAGCGAGATAGGGGCAGGCAAAAGAGAAATTTTCGTCGTTTGTGGATCACTCGGATAAATGCAGTAACTCGCGAGAATAAAGTATTCCATAGTTATAGTCGATTAATACACAATCTGTACAAGGGGCAATTGCTTCTTAATCGTAAAATACTTGCGCAAATAGCTATATCAAATAAGAATTGTCTTTACATGATTTCCAATAAAATCATAAAATAAAGGAAATTCTAAAGTAATATACAAGAATGATTGGACAAGAATTCCCCGGAGAATGAACTCCGGGAAGATAGAATAAACTAAATTGAGATAAAATTAAGATAAGAAAAGTAGTAGGAATGAACGAACATGCTTCAATAAAAAAATTGCTTATCCCCCCTTTTTTTTTTGTTTCTTATAAGACAAGAATTAAACCTGGATTCTGGGCCTTTTCGAGCAAAACATCCAATCCATTTGAGCTTGTGGAGTTTTGAGTCAATTGAGGAATATGCCTATTTATTTCTGGCTCTAGGACCCGCAGTTCTAGGGATCGACTCGGTTCTCTCAAATTGTTTCTCATTATTAAGAAAAGGTAACGAAGATAAAATACGAGCTTGTTTTATAGCAATAGTAATTAATCGTTGTTGTTTCAAGGTCAATTTATTTACCCGTCTAGATAATATTTTTCCTTGTTCACTAATAAATCGACTAATTAAACTCATGTTTCTATAATCAATTCGATCCCCCGAGACAATTGGGGGCAAACGCCGACGAAAAGAGAGCTTGGATTTACGAAAAGGTTGCTTAGATTTATCCATGGTTTATTCCTTATTTCTAAAATTCTATTTCTTTATTAATTTCAGATCCGGCCGAAGTAGGGTTTTATTTGTATAATTTAAATATAATTTGTATTATATTATGATTATGTTATATGTTCTTCCTCTTTCTGCTCTTTGAGTTGGAATGGAAAGATTGCACATATGTTCCGTTCGATCTATTTCTTTATTTCCCCATGAATCGTATGCCTGTGACAATAACGACAAAATTTTCTCAATTCTAATCGACTGGGTGTATTGTGTCGATTCTTTTGAGTAATATATCTAGAAATACCCGGCGATTCTTTATTGACACCATTTCGGGCACAACAACAAGTACATTCCAAAATAACTATGACCCTTACATCTTTACCCTTGGCCATGAACCCCCTTTGGATTGACTTAACTTTTCTTTTTTCGATCTGAAAATAAAAAGAACAAAAAATTAATAGAAGTTACTAATTTGAAATTAATTTTCTAAAGATTTCATTGTAATTAATATTAATTAATATTAATTAATTGAATTAATTAAGAGTAATAATTAAAATTAAATAGATTGAAGATATATATTTTTTTTATTAAATTTTATTTAAATATCAATTATATATTATAATATTATATTAAATATCAATTATATATTATAATATTATATATAATTTTAAGTAATACAATTTTTTTCTAACTATCAATTATTCCTATACTAATACCAATATTTCATTTATGTATCTTCTTTACTGTGTTATGATTTCGTGGAGCCTCTCCTAGACTGGACCCGCATTTCTATTTATGTTTTTCCAAATCTAATTTTATTAGATCAACTTTTTGTTTGGGTTTAATACATTTTTTTTTTTTTAATCACGTCACATAGAATTAAATCCCTAATTTTTTTATTTTTTTGCATATCAATAACTAGAATTAAAAAAAAGGAAATGACAAGGCGTCTGGGAATAAACGATTAATCTCTATCAATAGACCCGCTAAAGACCCAAACCATAGAGTACTTAGCACAGGTGCCGTGGAGAGATATGTTTTTATATCTCGCATTGAAAATCCTCCTTTTTATTGTTTATTGTAAAACATAGACATATATTATATATATGAGCAGATGTCGTAGTTCAAGATCATTTGTATTTATTTTTATGCAGAATTCTTAACTAAAATGGATATGTACAATGAACGAGTCAATGTTCTTGTCCTAAAAAAAAAAAGCCTGAGTGTTAGTGTTATCGATAAATATTAATTTTTTTATGCGTTAGGTTTCAGATGTATATAATATAAATACAATATTTTAATATAAAAAATAAAGTATAAAATCAAGAAGAAAATAAAAATGTGGAAAACAAGACAAGGATTTTGTACAATGACATTGTAAAACAATTTTTAAAAGGGATGTAGCGCAGCTTGGTAGCGCGTTTGTTTTGGGTACAAAATGTCACGGGTTCAAATCCTGTCATCCCTACCTATTACTTCTACTAATGGGCAGTAACGGGAGATTACTCGAGATTGATTAAATTATAAAATTGGCTATATAATCTTTAATTTTTGCATACTATACTAGGTGTTTGCAAGATATTTTTGGGTACATAGAAATTCTTTTTTTTACAGTCGTACCCCCTGTCATAAGAAAGCGCTCTTAGTTCAGTTCGGTAGAACGCGGGTCTCCAAAACCCGATGTCGTAGGTTCAAATCCTATAGAGCGTGATGTTATGTCGAATCACATACAATAAAATAATTTAATAAACTTTAATTTGACCTCCTTTCAAGGAGTAGGAGGTCAATCAAAAAATATATTATTCAATCAAAGGTCTAATTGATCACCACGTCTGTATTGTAAATATGCAGTTACGAATAATCCTGCCAAAGTAATAGGAATTAGACCTAAAACGATTCCAAATAAAAAAACTTCAATCATTTCTATTTTTTGTTTGAGAGAATAAAAAGAGAGGTAAGATCTATCCCTAAATATTAATCTGAATTGTTCGCGAATCTCAATAACCGAGAATTGGCAATTCCCGCGCCCGCGGGACTATGGAAGACCTGGCATTTAAGAGAAATACTTATTTTTATAAATTGTTCATTCAATTTATTTCAAATAAGTCGTATCTTGTTCAAACCAATCAATAGAGCTGGGGTTATAGTTGAAGCAGCTAATAGAAAACCAAAATAACTAGTTATAGTAGACATGAAAGGGCTAAATTAGATATGTTCTTTTACTACATATGTTGATAAAACACTTACCTAAGTTTCAATTTTCCCAGATACGACAGTAAGAAAAACTATTGACAGTAGACAATATTAACTTAGTTCCATCTTAATTGATCAGTCATTATAGATAGCACTAAAAAAGATAGAATTACATAGTAGAAAAAATCGATTGCTCTGATGTGACATCAACCGGTCATGTGATTCCAAATCAACAGATTCATTGTGCAATTCGTGAGTTGAGTGAAAGTAATAAAAACTCTATCATATAACTAAAAAAAAAAATTCAGTCTAAAAAGAATAATTTGATTTTAAAATAATTTCAATTTGAATCATTTATTTTCAATAGGAGTTAATCCACTTTCTTTTCGATCGGACGGCCCAGGCCCGATACCCCCTTTTTATTTATTTCATTTCGGGTCCAACTCGATTTGAAGATGAGCAACTTCCAGTATCTTTTTAGCTTCTACACTCTGTCTTTCCATATCATAGAGTTCTATCTTTGTAATTCAGTCAAGAAATAACCTTGCTTTGGCAACAACGGTTGTTGCATCGCCAATATTCTGTAATTGATTGTTCTAACTATTTTCGGTTTTTTCATCAAACACACTATCATATAATAATCTATTTATTATTTATTGTATTATGTATTGTATGACCAACTAAGCTAAGTAAATGAAAGTATTCTAACAAAAAAATCTTTAACCATAAAAAGAGTTTATAAATTTTGCATATAATTGAATTGTGTAAATATGATAATATCTTTACATGAATTAGTTAAAACCCATGGATTCACACTTTCTCAAGATCTTGACTTTCTATCTCTATCTATTACGAAACCCATAATGGAAATCTTGAAATATTATAAATAATTTGAGGAATTTTATATTGTATTAATTTATTCCATAACATAAAGTTTATGCATATCCAAAGAACAAAAAGGGAAATGTAGCATTTCGGTACTAATTGAGACTGCGTTGCTGTGCCAGAGGAAGGATAGCTATACTGATTCGATATACTCTAAATACACCTTTGGTA